AAAATTATTTTATTTATTTATAAAATTTATTAATTGTAAACTATCATGAAATAGCAATTTAGTTAATTAATTCTATAAAAATTTTCTTAATTACCTTTTGCATAATGGTTTAACTATAAGTTTTGTAAATTTTCATTTTACGAGATTAGTAGAGCTATAAATAACATAAATCTTTGGAGTTTACTAAATTTAATGTAACAATTATTTTAAAAAAATTTATTTATAGGTGTGAAAAACTTTTCATTACTAAGGATATCTTATTAATAATGAAATGTATTAAGTACTAAAACATGTTTTAGGTTATTAGACCTATAACAGGAAAAGAATATATTATTTAAACATCATTTCATCAAATAAATTTATCGAAATAAAATCATTTTTATAATTTCTCATTTGGTTTTTCTTTTTAATTAGTTATTTATTTAAAAGAAGATTTTTTCATAAATAAATTATGTTAAGATAAGTAATATTTATTATTTTAAAAATTCAATTAAGGAACTCGGCAAATATTTTAATCTGTTGGACTGTTTACCAAAAACATAACTTATAGGAATACTTTTATTTATTATAAGCTAAACCTGCTCCATGAGGGTTTATTCTCTTAAATAGCCGCAGTACTTTGACTGTGCTAAGGTAGCATAATAATTTGGCCTTTAATTGAGGTCTAGAATGAAAGGATTTACTTAACAGAAACTGTCTCAATATTTGAACTTTTAGGAAATTACTAAATAGGTGAAAATTCCTATTTAATTAAGAAAGACGAGAAGACCCTTAGATTTTTTATTATTTTGAAAATTATATTTCAATTCATTTTTGTTGGGGCGACATAGTATCAAAATTAACATACTTTTAATAATATAAATTCAAATTTATCTAATATTTTAATTCAAATTAAAATACCTGAGGGATAACAGCATTATTAATTATTTACATTGTGACCTCGATGTTGGACTAGGAAAACTTGAATTTAGATAATGCAAGTAATAATTCTGTTCGAATTTAATTCTCCTACATGATCTGAGTTCAGACCGGCGCAAGCCAGGTCAGATTCTATCTTCTATAAAAAATCTACCAGTACGAAAGGATAATAGATTTTATATAAAAATTATTCTACTATGGCAGATTTATTGCACTTGATTTAGGATCAAGAAACGTTATTTTTAACTAGTTGATCTATAAGACATTTCCTAACAAAAAAATATAACGGATCATTAATTTTTCTTATTCTATCAGAACATGTCTCATTCTCGAAAAAAAGTCCTCACGGAGTCTCCTATGTAACTTATTGTCCCAATAAATTTTTATAGATATATAAATAAAGAAACATGTTAAATAGATGATAAATGGAAAGAAATATTTCAATAGATAGTATTAAATATAATAAATTAATTAAAGAAATATATAAATAGATTGTTAGATGGAAAGAATATTCAATAGATAATATAAGTATAATAGATAGTATTATAATCTTTTAAAAGTAGTTTAATTAAAATATTAACTTTGGGAGTTAATGATTGGGAGGTTTATCTTACTTTTAAACTCACTTTATTTAAAGTACGTGGGGGTATATTTTAAAATCAAAGAAAGTATAATTTGCAATTATAAAGTAATAAGCTTTATTTACCCGCAAAGGTTTTAAAATTTAATTTTAAATCTTTATTGAATTATATTCTGGAAACTATAGTGTGTTTTATTATTATATGTAGGCTCCTAATAAGAAGAGTAGTAAACCCATTATCTATAGGCTTACTAATACTTCTTAGAGCAACTTTTAGAGTATTTTATATTAGGTGTAGGCTTTATTCCTGATATGCCTACATTTTATTTTTAGTATTTATTGGAGGGTTAATAGTTTTATTGATCTATATGTGTATACTCTCTAGAAATTTAATTGTAAAAATTTCTCTACGAAATTTAGTTTTATCGAGGTCTTTTAGAATTAGTTTAGTAATTATTTTTAATGAATTAATTGGGGTAATAGAGCTAAAAAATTTTTTATGAAGAAGGAGAATAATTAGAGGATTAAGTGTGACAAGTAATTTAATTCTATTAATAGGGTTAATCTTATATTTTATATTTTTAGGAATAGTTCATATCGCTTTTTCAAGAAAAAGCTCAGTCAAAATTCATAATGATTAAAAGCTATTATCGTTTTAGTGTGTTAATGTTTTTTATTAGGGTGTTTTTATTGAGGAATTTGTTTTTAATAGTAAAAAATAATAATTCTTTTATTATTGAAATAAATCTTATATCAGTTTCTACATTAACTTTCTCTTTGGCAGTTATTTTTGACTGGGTTAGATTATTATTTAGTTTTCATGTACTAGTAATTTCTTTTAGAGTATTTTGATTTGCCCGATTCTACATAAGAGGAGATATTTTTTTTTATCGATTTATTTGATTACTTATATTATTTGTAATCTCTATAAATATTTTGATTTTTTCGTCTTCTTTATTCATTTTATTTTTAGGATGAGATGGATTAGGAGTAACTTCTTTTGCTTTAATTATCTACTATAGAAGGAAAGAGTCATTGTTTGCTGGATTTTTAACCCTTATAGTTAATCGATTAGGTGATATTTTAATTATCAGATCAGTAGTTTGATTTATTCAGGAAGGATCTTTTTTAACTAATAATATATCTTTTATAACATATTCTATTATTTTTCTTCTCTCCTTAGGTGCATTAACTAAAAGTGCTCAATATCCTTTTAGTGCTTGATTACCTGCAGCTATAGCCGCGCCTACACCAGTTAGGGCTTTAGTTCATTCAAGTACTTTAGTTACAGCTGGTGTATATTTAGTAATTCGTTTAAGGATATTAAGGGGGCTTCCAGAAAGAGTAAATATAATCTTACAATTTTGTGGGGCTCTAACTTCTTTTTTAGGAGGTATTGCTGCTTTATTTGAAAATGATTTAAAAAAAATTATTGCTTTATCTACTTTAAGACAATTAGGAGTAATAATTTATTGTTTAAGATTAAATTTAACTTATCTAAGGTTTTTTCATTTACTCACTCATGCTACTTTTAAAGCTATATTATTTTTATGTGCGGGAATAATTTTAATAGCTTCTTACGGGATTCAAGATTTACGATTGTTAGGGGGAATTGGTAAAAAAATACCCCTTATAATATGTTTCATAATAATTAGATCTTTTTGTTTAGTAGCTTTACCTTTTACTAATGCTTTTTTTACTAAACATTTGATTCTGGAAATAATAATAATGAGAATAACTAATAGGGTATTTATTCTTATATTCTACATAGGATCAATTTTTACAGGAATTTATGTAATTCGGATATTAAAAATCCTCCATTGAGGTGAATTAATTATTAAAATTAATGAAATTTCTTTTAATAAATTGATTTATCTACCTTTTGTTTTTTTAAGATTATTAAGAGTTATATCAGGAAAACTATTATCAGGATTATTTATAGAATTTATTAATCCAGTTTTTATTACACCTTGAGCATGATGAGGATTTAATATAATAATTCCTTTAGCTTTACTTTTTATTATTATCCCTGTAATGTTACCCAAAAATAGAGTATTATTAAGAAGTCTTTTCTTTCTTAGCCCTATTAGATATAATCTTAAAAAATTTAACTACCCAATTTTAAAATCCACTAATAATTTAGATTTAGGATGAATGGAGCCTAGAGTTTATACTCGTAATAGATTACCTAGCTTGTTTAATTTTTATTTTAACTTATTTTCATGACCTTCGAAGCTAAATAATAGATTTTTAATAAGTATGTTTTTTATTGTAGTATTAATTTATTTATGATTATACACCTAATTAACAATTTAATTCTTTGTTTATGTATTCTTTTAAGGGTTGCTTTTTATACGTTGTTAGAACGAAAAGTTTTAGGTGTTCTTCAAATACGAAAAGGTCCAAATGTTGTGGGGTTATGGGGGATTATTCAACCTTTATCAGATGCTTTAAAATTATTAATTAAAGAAAATAATTTGCCTTTTATATCAAATAAATTTATTTTTATTAGGGTTCCTATTATTGGTCTTACTTTGAGCTTGTTCATATGAATTTTAATACCTTCAGAGTTTAGATTAAAATCTTCTTTATTAAGAGGTATTTTATTATTTATATGTTTATCATCTCTAAGAGTATTTATCATTCTTCTTTCTGGTTGAAGATCTAACTCCAAATATGCTTTTTTGGGGGCTCTTCGAGCAGCTGCCCAATCTATTTCATATGAAATCTCTATAGCTTTAGTATTACTTTTTCCTATTCTTGCAATTAGTTCATTAAGATGGTATAGGGCGTTAAAATTTTTATATCCTACAGCTATGTTATTTTTGTCTGTATTATTAATTTGATTTGTCACAGCTTTAGCAGAAACCAATCGTGCCCCCTTTGATTTTGCTGAGGGGGAATCTGAACTAGTCTCTGGATTTAATATTGAATATGGGGGAGGTTTGTTTGTATTATTGTTCTTAAGAGAATATAGAAATATTTTATTTTTAAGAATATTAACTTCTATTTGGTTTATTAGTTTTAATCTTACTTTTTGATTCTATACACTCATTTGCCTTATTACAGCCTTTTTTTTCTTATTAGTCCGGGGTGTTTATCCACGTCACCGGTATGATCTTTTAATAATATTATGTTGAAAAGTTTTTCTTCCTATCAGGTTGTGTAAATTAATATTTATAAGAGGATTATTAATATTGTGTTAATTTTAAGAATTTAATTTGATTAGAAGAGTTCTCTTAATAGCTGTTTATGTGAGTATTATTTTTATAATTTATGTTTTTTTTATTAGATGTAACCATGTACTGAGATCATTAATTATTTTAGAATTTATTACTTTATTAATATTAGTAGGTTATATTTTACTTTCTAGGGGATTCTTAATAGAAATCCCAATATTTATTATCTTATTAAGATTTAGTGTGTGTGAAGCAGCTTTAGGACTTACAGTATTACTAAGTTTTATTAAATTAAAAGGTAATGATATATTGATGAGAAATAAGTAATCTTTAAATAAGTAAATTTTGCGAAAAATTCATTCTGTGGAAGATATAATTAGATTACCCTCTCCCGTAAGGATTTCTATTTGATGAAATGGGGGATCTTTATTAGGTTTATTATTAGGAGTTCAAATTATTACAGGAATTTTTTTATCAATACACTATACGGCAGATATAATTAGAACCTTCTCTTCAGTAGTGCATATTATTCGAGACGTACCTGCAGGTTGAATTTTTCGTTCAATTCATGCTAACGGTGCTTCTTTTTTTTTTATTATAATATATTTACATATTGGGCGAGGGTTATACTATCAAAGATTTATTACACAGCCACATGTATGAAGAGTTGGTGTTACTATTTTTTTAGTTAGAATAGGAACCGCATTTTTAGGATATGTGCTTCCTTGAGGGCAAATATCTTTTTGAGGAGCGACCGTTATTACTAATTTACTATCAGCTATTCCTTACTTTGGGCCTTCATTAGTAGAATGGGTATGGGGTGGATTTGCTATCAATCAACCTACATTAAATCGATTTTTTTCTTTACATTTTTTATTACCTTTTTTAATTGCGGTATTAGCATTGATCCATATTATTTTACTTCATGAAAAAGGCTCTACATCACCTTTAGGGGATGTAACAGGCTTAAATAAAATTTCATTTCATCCTTACTACACTTGAAAAGATTTAGTAGGTGTGTTGATAGTATTGTTTTTCCTCCTATCAGTAGCTTTATTTTATCCTAATTTACTAATTGATCCAGAAAATTATATTAATGCTAATCCAATAGTTACTCCTACTCATATTCAGCCGGAGTGATATTTTTTATTTGCTTATGCAATTTTACGTTCTATTCCTTCAAAATTAGGAGGGGTAGTAGCGTTAGTTATATCTATTATTTTTCTTTATTTTTTACCTTTAGTAGGTATAAGAAATTTTGTCTTAAGGGGGCCTTTTAATTTTTTATTTCAAGTAGTATTTTGATTGTTCGTAGTAAATTTTAGTATTTTATCTTGGTTGGGGGCTTGCCCAATTGAAGAGCCTTTCCTTAATATGGCGGGGCCTTTAACTTTTTCTTATTTTCTTCTGCCCCTTTTAATAAGATTAAGATTGGTACTATGGCCTAAATATGTGAAATAAATTATTTTATTAGTTTATTTTTTAAAAATGTTAATTTGTCAAATTAAAGAAGGAAATTTATTTCCATAAAATTGTTTTTATTTAAACAAATTTTAAACATAATATAAATTAACTAAAATTATAATAAGTTGCAAACTTAAAAATGGAAATTATTTTCCTGTTTAATTTATAATTTACCTATTTAAGGCTGTGATTTTATAGCTTAAATTAAAGCGAAGCTTTGAAGGGGCTGAGAAAAAATGAATATATATTTTTAAAATCACTTATGAGATTCTGAGGGCAATTAAATATAATAGATCCAGCCTCCCCTATTCAATGTGAAATACTTCTATTTCATGATCACGCTTTAACTATTTTAATTGGAATTTTTGTTTTAGTAACCCTACTAGGAATTAATTTAATTACTAATAAATTTAGAACTCGATTTCTTTATGAAGCACAAACTTTAGAGATTGTATGAACTGTTTTACCCGCATTAGTTCTTATTTGGCTGGCTTTACCTAGATTACGTTTATTATATCTTTTAGATGAACAACCAAGGGACGGAATTAGGTTTAAAGCTATTGGTCATCAGTGATATTGAAGATATGAAAATCCTTCTATTAATTTAAATTCATTTGATTCATACATAACACCTACTAATGAGTTAATACGTGGAGAATATCGACTTTTGGAGGTTGATAATCGACCTATACTTCCTCTTAATACAAATATTAGAGTTATTACTACATCTTCAGATGTAATTCATGCTTTTGCTTTACCTTCTATAGGAATAAAGATAGATGCGGTTCCTGGACGTCTTAATTCTATAAATCTTTATTGTGAAATTCCTGGAGTTTATTATGGGCAATGTTCAGAAATCTGTGGGGCTAATCATTCTTTTATACCTATTAGATTAGAATTAGTAGTACTAGAAGATTTTATTAATTAATTTTGGTGGCTGAAATTTAGGCGGAAAATTGTAAATTTTCTTATGGATTTTTCCTCAAAAGATTTATAAGTTAATTAAACTAATAACCTTCAAAGTTAAAAATAAATTCTTTTTTAAATCTGTTTTAATTAGTATATTTTGATTACGATTACCTTCCAAGTAAAAAAACTCTTTGAAAGAGATTTTTAGTTTAAGTTAATAATATAAAACTACAGATTTGTGGCGTCTGAATTCTTTTTCTTAAGAACTAAATTAAAGTTTCTATTGAAATAAACAATTTTTCTCTTAGAAATTCAAATTTTCTCGTGCAGAAACACCTAATAGAAATTATTTATAAATTGGTTTTCTCCGAAGAAATAATTTCTTATACTAGAAGCTTAAATTCTATGCATTGTTTTCTGCCACGGATAAACTTTTAAAAAATCTTTACTTTTTTAGTGATTTTATTAAGGCTAAAAGACTTTTTGTTTGGTAAGATCAGTTTTGAATACAGGACAGAGTAAATTAAAATAAGAAAAGTTATTACTAAAAAAATAGTTAGGCCTATGTGGGGTGCTAATTGGGGCAAAATAAGTACTTTTATTTATTTAAAGAATCTTCTAATTAACAGTTAGAGGCTTATAATGATTTAGCTTTACTTATTTCTACTCACCTTGATGAGTAGATGTAGGGAAAACCTACGCTAATTTAAATATTATTTAAATTAACAGGATGAAAAACCCTAGGAAAACGATATAGATGTGATATTCAAGAAGAAGACTTCTAGATAGACTAGATAATTTACATATATTTATAGCTTACATATATTTAGGGAAGCTAACAGAAGATAATCCAAATTCAATCTGGGATGTTAAAAATCAAGTATATTTGTTTTTAAAAATTCTCTAACTAAAAATTAGAAGCTTATTTTAGCGTCAATTATGACAGTTAATATAATTAAATTTATTAATAAAAAGAAGAAAGTTTCGTCCATTGCTATGGAAATTTTCCCATTTACTTTCTTCTTATTTTATAAACTTATGTCAATTAAAAGTAACTTATTTCTATTTAGTGGAAGAGAAAATTTATTTAATAAATTAATTGAGCAATTTTAAAAGTTTAATTTAACTTAAGGGTGTTCTTCAGCATATAAACTTAAAAGAAGCGTGAAAATATAAGCTTGAATTATTCTAACAAAAAATTCAAATATTATATAAGCTCTTATAATAAATAATAATAAAAAAGTTCTTGAAAAGGAGGGTAGGGCTCTTAAAGTCCTAGCAATTAAAGCTATAACAATATGACCAGCCCTGATATTGGCTACTAATCGAACAGTTAAAGTTAAAGGACGAATTAAGATCCTAACTGTCTCAATAATTACTAAAAAGGGAATTAAAATAGCAGGAGCTCCAGCAGGAGCTAAATGAGCAGCTGCTTTTAAAGGTCTATAAATTCATCCTGCAATCAAAAGAGACCCCCATAATAAAAATGCTATAGAGGCATTATGTCATAGACTTCTGGAAAAGCCGTATACAAAAGGTGTTAGTCCAATTAAATTATTTAATAAAATTAAAATTATTGTTGAATAAATAAATATGTTAAAATTTTTTAAGTTTGGAAAATATTTTGAAATTCATATAGAACTTATATAATTAAAAAAAGGATGATTAGAAACTCTTAAAAATATTCTAGTTCTTATGAATAATAAAAAAATTATTCTAGGGTACCTTAAAAATTGATAGCCATCTAAAGAAGAAAATAAATCGGTATTCAAGTGGTTCAAAGAGAAAAAAATTTTTTCTTAATTAAGGCCGAAACTTAATGTATTATATTACTTTCTTTGGTATTTTAGATTCAAAAGAAGAACTATGCCATCTTGAAAAGATGGAGTAATATATAATTTACTACTAAAACAGAAGCAGATTCATCTACCCCTACTATGTTACGACTTGTCTCAGGTTTTTCTTATATGAGAATGACGGGCGATTTGTACACAAGCTTTAATTAATTAATAGATTATTTATAATATCTCATTACTTTCAAATCCTATCATGTTAAGGTAATTATACCTGATTAGATTAACAATCTATAAATGTAACTCGCTGAAGTTCTTAAATATTGGCTGCACCTTGATCTGTTGTAATTAATTAATAAAATTAATTTTATCCCTACTTTAAGTAGAAATTAAACGACGGCATACAAGCTATTAATATAAGAAGGATTTTCTTGGTGGTTATCAAATTAAATAGTAAGTTCCTCTGAAGTATAAAGCTTACCGCCATATTATTTGGGTTTAGATCTATTAGATTTTAATACCCTAGTAAATTCTGTTGGGTTTAAATATAGTAGGGTGTCTAATCCTAGTTTAAGTTAAAAATTTATTAACTGAGATATTTAATGAATTATTCAAGTTCTTTAAATATAATATTAATTTCACCTATAAATATTTAAATTCTAATTCAAAAATGATTTAAAATTAACTAATTATTGATTATATAATCAAAGTGTGACCGCGGCTGCTGGCACTTTTGTGAGCCTTATAAATACCCTAATAGCTAAATCTAAATTTCTTTAATATTTTATAATTTTATTAACTGGATGTTAAATTTTATTTGCTGAAACTTCCATAAGTATTCTTAGGATGAATCAATAATATTACCGCAATAAGATAAATATTTTCCTAAAAGGATTTTGAGGTCATTTTCGGGTTATGAGCCCAATAGCTTTACTTAGCTCACTTTTAGAATTTGGGGATCAGTCGATAGATCCTTGATGTCACTCATGTAATAACCCTAAAAATAGAATAAGTAAAAACATAAAAATGTGAGTGGTAGATAATAAATTTAAACTCAGGGATGATAAATTTACGTAGGGTAGTAAGAGAATTACTTCAATGTCGAAAATTAAAAATAATAGTATTAAAATGATGAATCGAGTGGAATAAGGAAGCCGTATTTGCCTTAATGGCTCAAAGCCACATTCAAACGGGGATATTTTAGAAACTCTAAGAGGTGAAGTTCATCTTAAAAGAGAAGAGATCATTAATAATGCTACTCTAATAATTAAACCAATAGAAAAGTGTATCAAATTAGTGATTTCACTAAACGGTACTAATATACCTAAAAAGATTTTCAAAATCCTTATTTTGTAAAAAGAACTTATTTAATTGAGGCTGCTAACTTTGATTAGGGAGAAACTATCTCTTCCGGTTCTTTATAATGACGTTGACTTTACTTTATATTTTAATTAGATTGATTTTTGTAAATAATTGAGCTGTATCGGTAGGGGGTTTTATTTTAAGAATTTTAGTAGCGGTGGTAAACTTAAACAGTGTTACACATTTATCTAGAAGAACATTTTTTATAAATAATTCTATATCTAACATTATAGTTCTTTTAACTTTATGTCTAACTTTATTTATTTTGATTGCATGCTCAAAATTAAAATCTTTTCAGTTTTTAATTAGTATAAAAAGTTTGTGTATTATTTTAGTATGTGCATTCAGAGTGGAAAATCTTTTTTTGTTTTATTTTTTATTTGAATTATCCCTTTTACCTACTCTCTATTTAATTATTAGGTGAGGATATCAACCAGAGCGACTTCAGGCTGGAAGTTATATAATATTATATACTGTTGGAGCTTCTTTACCTTTACTAATATTTATTTTGTGACAATATTCTATTTCTTATAGAATAAGAATTTTAACTCTTCAAATATTTCCTTTAAAAATAGAGGGGCCTTTTTTTATTATTATTATTTTAGCTTTTTTAGCTAAATTGCCCTCTTATTCTTTTCATTTATGGCTTCCTAAAGCTCATGTAGAGGCACCATTAGCTGGCTCTATAATTTTAGCAGGAGTACTTTTGAAATTGGGAGGTTATGGATTATATCTTATAGGAAAATTATTAGATTATAATATAAATTCACTAAGTGTTATTATTTTATTAAGAGTAATAATATGGGGAGGATTTATTGCTTCTTTAATATGTATTACTCAAAGGGATATTAAAGCTTATGTTGCTTATTCATCAATTGTCCATATAAGTTTTGTAAGAACAGCTATAGTAATTAATACTTCTTGAGGGGTTTATTCTTCTATTATTACGATGTTTGCACACGGTTTTACATCTTCTGGAATATTTATTTTAGCTTATATAGCTTATAAAAAAGCAAATAGCCGAAGATTACTATTTATAGGAGGGTATTTAATATTATTCCCATCAATAAGGTTGATATGGTTTTTATTTAGGAGAATAAACATAGCGGCTCCTCCTACTATTAATTTAGTAGGCGAATTAATATTTATTGGGTGTGTAAGAATAGTTAGATATATTTTAATATTTATTAGATTAATAATTATGTTTATTAGGGTGTTTTATAATATATATTTATATAGCTCAATTAACCATGGAATAGCCTCACCATATACTGTAAATAGAAATAGAGATAACTTTTCTTCGGAAAATTTAAGTTTATTCCTCCATATAAGGTTATTATTATTAATTTTTAAACTAAACCTATTTAGGTTTTCAACAGAAATCTGTTGGATTCTTTAAGGAAATCCTTTCTTAGATTTACAAAATCCAAGCTTTATATAAGCTATAAAGAATTTAATTTAGGATCCTCATCAATATACTCTTACATATAAAAATAATCATACTACATCTACAAAATGTCAATATCAAGCTGCTGCTAGGAAACCCACATGATGATTTTTGTCAAAATGGTAAGAAAAAAGACGATATAGACAAACCCTTAAAAAAGTAACACCTACAGCAACATGAAGCCCATGAAATCCAGTAGCTATAAAAAAAGTGCTTCCATATACTCTATCAGCAATAGAAAAACTAGTTTCTTTATATTCTCCATATTGTAAATTTAAAAAATACAAACCTAATAGAACTGTAATTAGTAATCTTTGAAGCGCTTTTCGATATTTTCCTTCTTCAATGGCATGATGAGCTCAGGTAATTCTTACGCCTCTTAAAAGTAAAATAGAAGTATTAAGTAAGGGGACTTGAAAAGTGGAAAGAGGGGTAATCCCAATAGGAGGTCAAACTGAGCCAATTTCTACTGATGGTGCTAATCTTCTATGGAAATAAGCTCAAAAGAAAGCGAAAAAAAAACAAACTTCAGATAAAATAAATAAACTTACTCCAATTTTTAAACCCTTAATTACATAAGAGGTATGAAATCCTTGGTAAGTTCTTTCTCGAATAATATCACGTCACCAAATAGCCGCTAAAACAGCTGTTAAAATTAACCTATAAATTAAAGGATAAAGTAAAGAAAAGCGAACATACAATAAAAAACCTAAAGGAAGGCTGAAAATAGCGAGTGAAGTAAATAAAGGCCATGGTCTATATTCCACTAAATGAAAAGGAGTGATATGTAGTTTGATTTTTTTATTCATTTATTTTCAAATTTATATTCAATTGTTTTATATGTAGAATCTAAGCAATCGCCGGAGGATCGGGAATCATTGATGTTGATTAATATAGAAAGTAGATTTTCTATTGCTTTATGCCTTGAATTAGATGTGTTTTTATTATAATATTTAGATCAGGAATATGTTTTAGATTACTATTAAACTCTTGAATATTAAGGTGGTTAAGAATAGAGCTTATAATATTAGGTCTTTACCCTATAATATATATATCAAATAAAAATTTCTGTAGAGATAGGGTTATAAAATATTTTTTAATTCAAAGATTAGCTGCAATTACTATATTTTTACCAGGTTATATTTATTTCTCTTTAAGGAATGATCAATATTTTGCTATTATTTGCTTATATATAAGAATTTTTCTAAAATTAGGGTTATTCCCATTTCATAGGTGAGTTATTCCTGTAATGGTAGGATTACCTGTTTGAGTAATAACTTTTACTCTAGGACTAGCCAAACTTCCTCCTATATGATTTATATACAGAAGATTGTCTCAAAATAGGTTCTCGGAGAGAATAATTTTAAATGTATTAATTAGGGGAGGAAGGATATTAACAGGCTCCCTTCTAATAATTGGAACCAGAAATCTCCGAGCTATATTAGGAGCTTCTTCTATTTCGCATACAGGCTGAATTTTAGCATCTATAATATATGGAGGAAGCTTAAATTATATTGTTACTTATTTATCTACTTTATTTATTGTAATTGTATGGGTTTATACTTTAGATCCTATTTTATTGATGTGAGGAATATTAAGGTTTTCGGGATTACCTCCTTTTATATTATTTATTGGAAAAATTTCTCTCTTAAAAAATTTAATATATAGGATTGACTCATTCTTTCTTATTAATATGATTATTATTAGTTCTATTATTAGATTATATGTATATATAAAATTCTCATTTTTCTTTTTCCTAAAAAGGAAGCCTCTTAAAGTTAAAATTTTCTCAAGGGCGTTGAGATTATCCCTTTTTTCTGGGATTATTGTTTTCTTTTATTTTTTTTATGGCTGAGTAAAATAATAGCGATAGATTTTTAATCTATTTACGAAAGGATAATTAATCTTTCTTTGCGATGATTATATTCTACTAACCATAAAGATATTGGAACTTTGTATATATTATTTGGAGTTTGATGTGGTATAGTTGGAACTGGACTTTCCTTATTAATTCGGTTAGAACTGGGAACATCTGGTGTTTTAATAGACGACCATTTTTATAATGTTATTGTAACAGCACATGCTTTTGTTATAATTTTTTTTATAGTAATACCTTTAATAATTGGAGGGTTTGGAAACTGAATAATTCCATTATTAATTGGAGCCCCTGATATAAGATTCCCTCGAATAAATAACATAAGATTTTGATTATTACCTCCGGCTTTTATTTTATTAATTGTATCCAGAATAGTAGAAGGAGGAGCGGGAACAGGTTGGACAGTTTATCCACCATTAAGCAGCTCTATAGCTCACAGGGGGGCCTCTGTAGATTTGGCTATTTTCTCTCTTCACCTAGCAGGAATATCTTCTATTTTGGGGGCTATTAATTTTATTACTACAGTATTTAATATACGAACCTCAGGAATAACAATAGAACGTGTTAGATTATTTGTGTGATCAGTTTTAGTTACGGTATTTTTGTTACTTTTATCTTTACCTGTTCTGGCAGGCGCTATTACTATGCTTTTAACTGACCGAAATTTTAATACTTCTTTTTTTGATCCGGCTGGAGGAGGTGATCCTATTTTATACCAACATTTGTTTTGGTTTTTTGGACATCCTGAAGTATATATTTTAATTTTACCAGGGTTCGGAATCGTAAGTCATATTTTAGGAAATTTTACTTTAAAACAACCGTTTGGAACTTTAGGAATAATTTATGCTATAATTTCTATTGGAATTTTAGGTTTTATTGTTTGGGCACATCATATATTTACGGTAGGGATAGATGTAGATACTCGAGCCTATTTTACAGCAGCTACTATAGTTATTGCTGTGCCTACAGGAATTAAAGTATTCAGTTGACTAATAACACTATATGGAAATTCAAAAAATTTTACGGCTGCTATATATTGAGTATTGGGGTTTATTTTTTTATTTACATTAGGAGGTTTAACTGGAATTGTTTTATCTAATTCTTCTTTAGATATTATGCTTCATGATACTTATTATGTTGTGGCTCATTTTCATTATGTACTATCTATAGGAGCAGTATTCGCTATTTTTGCAGGTTTTGTTTACTGATTTCCAGTAATAACAGGTCTAGTAATTCATGAACGTTATGCTAAATCTCAATTTCTCATTATATTTTTAGCGGTTAATTTAACTTTTTTTCCTCAACATTTTTTGGGCTTATCAGGTATACCTCGACGATATTCAGATTATCCAGATGCTTATTATTATTGAAATCAAATTTCATCTTATGGATCTTTAATATCAGTGTTTGGTGTATTATTGTTTATTTATATTGTATGGGAAAGTTTAATTACACAACGAGCTGTAGTTTTTGCTGAATCAGCTAATTACTCTCGAGAGTGAGAATATTTTGGACCTCCAGATTTTCATGGTAATTTAGAGCCGTCTAAAGTAACTATAGCTTTTAAATTTAATAAATTTTTATAAATTTAAAGCATTCTGTATAGACAAAGTACTGATGTACTTATCCCTTACATGGATAAAGTCTGAATTATATTTTCAGTGTTTAT